TTAAGGATAAGCTAAGTTAAGCTTTTGGGCTCATACCTCAAATATAAAGATTACTCTTTTTCTTAAATTAATTTTAATAAAGTGCCTGATTAAAAGGATTATTCTGATAGGATAAATTATGTAAATTTTTACCTTTATTATATTTTTTAGAATCAAACTAAACCTAATAATATCAAAAATTATTGTGCATCATACACTAAAATATATTATTATAAAATGAACTTAAATTTCTTTAACCTCCCCCATATTTTAAATTTTTAATTTAATAAATTCTAATAAAATATTTTTTATTTTTATTTTATTTTTTAGAACTCTAATTTCTATTTCTTCTAATTCTTGATTGGGATGTTGGATTGGATTAGAAATTAACTTATTAAGTTTTATCCCCCTAATTTCTAATAATAAAAATTTACTCCATACAGAAGCTTCTTTAAAATATTTTTTAACCCAATCAATTGCTTCTATTAATTTTTTATTTTCAATTTTATTAAAAATATTTTTTTTAAAAAATTTTGAAATTAATAATTATTTTTCAATTTTAATTAATTCTTCATTACTTATAAAAATGGGATCCACCCCCTTCCATTTTTGATTTCCAAATGTAATAGAAGGTTTATCGTGAATAAATTGTTTTATTTTAATAACTTGACAAAAAATTTCCCCTATAATTTTACTTTCTTACTATATAAACAATAACTTTATTATAATTATTATATTAATAAATGTTTTAATTAGTGCTATTAGAGGATTTAATCAAATATCTATTCGTAAATTAATAGCTTTTTCTTCAATTAATAATTTAGGATGAATAATAGCAGCATTAATAATTAGAGAAAATATATGAATTATATTCTTTTTATTATATTCTTTTATAAATTCTATTATATGTTTTTTATTTTATTTATTAAATATTTTTTATATTAATCAAATTATTAATTTTAACTTAATTTCATTTATAAAAATTTCTTTATTAATTAATTTTTTTTCTTTAGGAGGTTTACCTCCATTTTTAGGATTTTTCCCTAAATGAATTATTATTAATTTTTTAATTAGAAATAAAATATTTTTTATTTCTTTTATTTTTATAATATCAAGTCTTATTATATTATTTTTTTATATTCGTATTGTATATTTATCTTTAATATTAAATTTTTTTAAATTAAAATGATTTAAAATTAATATTAAAAATAATTTTTTTTTAACTATTAATTTTTTTTCATTTATTTCTTTATCTGGTTTAATTCTTAATACATTTATATTTATATAAGGTTTTAAGTTAAATTAAACTAATAGTCTTCAAAATTATTTATAAAGTAAATTCTTTAAGCCTTAGTAATTTTTACACCTTAAAATTTGCAATTTTATATCATAAATGAATATAAGGCCTAATAAAAGAGAAATTTCTCATAAATAAATTTACAGTTTACCGCTTATAATTCAGCCATTTTATTAGCGAAAATGACTTTACTCAACTAATCATAAAGATATTGGAACTTTATATTTTATTTTTGGAATTTGATCAGGAATAGTTGGAACTTCTCTTAGTCTTTTAATTCGAACTGAATTAGGAAATCCTGGATCTTTAATTGGTGATGATCAAATTTATAATACAATTGTTACAGCCCATGCTTTTATTATAATTTTTTTTATAGTAATGCCTATTATAATTGGAGGATTTGGAAATTGATTAGTCCCCTTAATATTAGGAGCCCCTGATATAGCTTTCCCCCGAATAAATAATATAAGTTTTTGATTATTACCCCCTTCATTAACTCTTTTAATTTCAAGAAGAATTGTAGAAAATGGAGCAGGAACAGGATGAACAGTTTACCCCCCACTTTCATCAAATATCGCTCATAGAGGTTCTTCAGTAGATTTAGCTATTTTTTCTCTTCATTTAGCTGGAATTTCTTCAATTTTAGGAGCAATTAATTTTATTACTACTATTATTAATATACGAATTAATAATATATCATTTGACCAAATACCTTTATTTGTTTGAGCAGTAGGAATTACTGCTTTACTTTTATTATTATCTTTACCAGTACTTGCAGGAGCGATTACTATATTATTAACAGATCGAAACTTAAATACTTCATTTTTTGACCCTGCTGGAGGGGGAGACCCTATTTTATACCAACACTTATTTTGATTCTTTGGACATCCAGAAGTTTATATTTTAATTCTACCAGGATTTGGTATAATTTCTCATATTATTTCACAAGAAAGAGGAAAAAAAGAAACTTTTGGATCTCTTGGAATAATCTATGCCATAATAGCAATTGGTTTATTGGGATTTATTGTTTGAGCTCATCATATATTTACAGTTGGTATAGATATTGATACTCGAGCTTACTTTACTTCAGCTACAATAATTATTGCTGTCCCTACAGGAATTAAAATTTTTAGTTGACTAGCTACCTTATATGGAACTCAAATAAACTATAGTCCTTCTTTATTATGAAGATTAGGATTCGTATTTTTATTTACAGTAGGAGGATTAACAGGAGTAATTTTAGCTAATTCCTCTATTGATATTATTCTTCATGATACTTATTACGTTGTAGCTCATTTTCATTATGTTTTATCTATAGGAGCTGTATTTGCTATTATTGGGGGATTTATTCATTGATATCCTTTATTTACAGGATTAACATTAAATAATTATTATTTAAAAATTCAATTTATTACCATATTTATTGGAGTAAATTTAACTTTTTTCCCTCAACATTTTTTAGGATTAGCTGGAATACCTCGACGATACTCAGATTATCCTGATAGTTATTTATCTTGAAATATTGTTTCTTCCTTAGGTTCTTATATTTCTTTAATTGCCACAATTATAATAATAATAATTATTTGAGAATCTATAATTAATCAACGTTTAGTTATTTTTTCATTAAATATACCTTCTTCAATTGAATGATATCAAAATCTTCCTCCTGCTGAACATTCATATAACGAATTACCTATTATAAGTATTTTCTAATATGGCAGATAATATGTAATGGATTTAAACCCCATTTATAAAGGATTTCCTTTTTTTAGAAATGGCAACTTGATCTAATCTTAATTTACAAAACGGTGCATCCCCATTAATAGAACAAATAATTTTTTTTCATGATCATACATTAATTATTTTATTAATAATTACTATTTTAGTTATGTATTTAATATTAAATTTATTTTTTAATAAATTTATTAATCGATTTTTATTAGAAGGACAAATAATTGAATTAATTTGAACTATTTTACCAGCTATTACACTAATTTTTATTGCTCTTCCATCTTTACGCTTATTATATTTATTAGATGAATTAAATAATCCCTTAATTACTTTAAAATCAATTGGTCATCAATGATACTGAAGTTATGAATATTCAGATTTTAATAATATCGAATTTGATTCTTACATAATTAATGAACCTAATTCATTAAATAATTTTCGATTATTAGATGTTGATAATCGTATTATTCTCCCTATAAATAATCAAATTCGAATTTTAGTAACTGCAACAGATGTAATTCATTCTTGAACAGTTCCTTCCTTAGGAATTAAAGTAGATGCCAATCCAGGTCGTTTAAATCAAACTAATTTCTTTATAAATTACCCTGGAATTTTTTATGGTCAATGTTCAGAAATTTGCGGAGCAAATCATAGTTTTATGCCTATTGTTATTGAAAGTATTTCCATAAAAAACTTTATTCATTGAATTAATAATTATTCATCATTAGATGACTGAAAGCAAGTATTGGTCTCTTAAACCACTTTATAGTAAATTAGCAATTACTTCTAATGATAAAGAATTAGTTAAATTTATAACATTAGTATGTCAAACTTAAATTATTATTATAATAATATTCTTTTATTCCTCAAATAATACCTATTAATTGAATTTTTTATTTTTTTTTTTTTATTATTATTTTTTTACTATTTAATATTATAAATTATTACATTTTTTTTACACCACTAAAATCAAATTTTAAAATATCTAGTATAAAAAAAAATTATTTTAATTGAAAATGATAAATAATTTATTTTCTATTTTTGATCCTTCAACTAATATTTTTAATTTATCAATTAATTGATTAAGAACATTTATTGGATTAATATTTTTACCATTTTCATTTTGATTTATTCCTAATCGTCACTTTATTTTATGAAAATTTATTATCAATAAACTTCATAATGAATTTAAAATTTTATTAAATTTTAATAAAAATAAAGGATCTACTTTCATTTTTATTTCATTATTCTCTTTTATTTTATTTAATAATTTCTTAGGATTATTCCCTTATATTTTTACAAGAACAAGACATTTAACTATCTCTTTAACACTATCTCTATCTTTATGATTAAGATTTATATTATTTGGTTGAATTAATAATTCTCAACATATATTTATTCATATAATCCCTCAAGGAACCCCCTCAATTTTAATACCTTTTATAGTATTAATTGAAACAATTAGAAATATTATTCGACCTGGAACTTTAGCTATTCGTCTTACAGCTAATATAATCGCTGGTCATTTATTATTAACTTTACTTAGTAGAACAGGTAATATTATAAGAACTTATTTTTTAATTTTTTTAATTATTATTCAAATTTTATTACTACTTTTAGAAAGAGCTGTAGCAATTATTCAATCATATGTAATTACAATTTTAAGAACTCTTTATTCTAGAGAAACTAATTAATGTCAAATAATTTTCATAACCATCCTTATCATTTAGTAGATTATAGTCCTTGACCATTAACAGGAGCTATTGGAACTATAACATTAGTAACAGGATTAGTAAAATGATTCCATAATTTTAATTTAAATTTATTAATTTTAGGATATATTATTATTCTTTTAACAATATATCAATGATGACGAGATGTTTGTCGTGAAGGAACCTTCCAAGGTAAACATACAATTTTAGTATCAAAAGGACTTCGATGAGGAATAATTTTATTTATTATCTCTGAAGTATTCTTTTTTATCTCTTTCTTTTGAGCTTTTTTTCATAGAAGTTTAGCCCCTAACATTGAATTAGGAACTATATGACCTCCTACTAGTATTACCCCATTCAATCCATTCCAAATTCCTTTATTAAATACTATTATCCTAATTACTTCAGGATTAACTGTAACATGAGCTCACCATGCTTTAATAACTAATAACTTAACTCAAACTATTCAAAGTTTATTTATTACTATATTATTAGGAATTTATTTTTCTATTCTTCAAGCTTATGAATACTATGAAGCTCCATTTACTATTTCAGATAGAGTTTATGGATCAACATTTTTTATAGCAACAGGATTCCATGGTCTTCATGTTATTATTGGTACAATTTTTTTAACAATTTGCTTTATTCGTTTAATTAATAATCATTTTTCTAGAACCCATCATTTCGGATTTGAAGCTGCTGCTTGATACTGACATTTTGTAGACGTAGTATGATTATTCCTTTACATTTCTATTTATTGATGAGGAAATTAATTATTTATATAATATATCTAGTATATTTGACTTCCAATCAAAAAGTTTAATCATTTTAATATAAATAATTAAAATAATTTTATTAATATCTATAATTTTTATTTTTTTATCAAATTTACTTATAATTATTTCATCCATTTTATCTAAAAAATCTAATCTAGACCGAGAAAAATGTTCCCCTTTTGAATGTGGATTTGATCCTAAATCTCTACCACGAATTCCATTTTCCTTACATTTTTTCCTAATTACAGTTATTTTTTTAATTTTTGATGTAGAAATTGCTTTAATTTTCCCTATTATCCCAACATTTTCATTAACTAATAAAATAATTTGATTTTTTATAATTTCATTTTTTATTATCATACTTTTAATTGGATTATATCATGAATGAAATCAAAAAATATTAAATTGAACTTATTAAATTAGGATAATAGTTTATAAAAAACATTTGATTTGCATTCAAAAAATATTAATAATTTAATTTTTCTTAAATAAGAAGCAATTCCTGCATTTAATTTCGACTTAAAAGATAGAGTTAATACTCCTTATTTATTAATTGAAACCAAAGTAGAGGTATATCACTGTTAATGATATTATTGAATAAAAATTCCAATTAAAGAAATATATTACATTAAGCTGCTAACTTAATTTATAGTGATTAATATCATTAATATTTCTTCTATTTTTATTTATATAGTTTAAACTTAAAACTTTACATTTTCAATGTAAAAATAAAATATTATATTTTTATAAATATTTAAAGATTGAAATAATCACCTTAATATCTTCAATATTATGCTCTAATTATAAGCTATTTAAATAAATTATTTTTAATATAAGTATTGTTATCAATATTACTCATAAAACAAATCTATATAAATAAATTTTAAAATTATTAATCTGTAATATATTAAAAATAATAGAATAATTTTTAATAATATTATACAAACCTTGACCTCTGTATAATTCTCCTCAACCTATGTCAATATTTTTTACTAATTTTTGTCTTAAATTTAAAAAATTAAAATTTATCCCATAAGTAAATAAATTTGGTATAAATCATATTAAACTTAAAAAACTTCTTAATTTATAAGTTATTAAAAATTTATTTAAAGAAAATAAATTTATTATACTTACTAATCAACCGAAAAATATTCCTATTAGTCTAACATAAATTACTATTATTTTTAAATTAAAAGGTAAATAAATTATATAAGGATAATTAAAAATTAATCATCTTAAAAAACTTCCAGAAATAACTCTTATAAATAATAATACAACTATACTTTTTAATATAATATAATCTTCATCAAATAAATTATAAACTCTAATTAAATTAAATTCATTAATTATTAAATATATTAATAAACGAATAGTATAAAATATAGTTAATCCTGTAGAAAAATAATATAAATAAAAAATTATTAAATTTAAATTTCTTATTCTAACTATCTCTAAAATTAAATCCTTAGAATAAAACCCTGCCAAAAAAGGAATCCCACATAAAGCTAAATTAGAAATATTTAAACATAGAGAAGTTATTGGAATATAAATTCTTAATCCCCCTATAAATCGAATATCTTGATTATCATTTATTATATGAATAATCATCCCAGCACATATAAATAATAAAGCTTTAAATATAGCATGAGTTAATAAATGAAAAAAAGCTAAATCATGAAATCCTATACTTAAAATTCTCATTATTAGCCCTAATTGTCTTAATGTAGATAAAGCAATAATTTTTTTTAAATCAAACTCATAATTAGCTGAAATCCCCGCTATAAATATTGTTAATCCTGAAATTAATATTAATATTTTTAAAAATTCAGTGTTAATTAATAAATTGTTAAACCGAATCAATAAATAAACTCCAGCTGTCACTAAAGTTGAAGAATGAACTAAAGCTGAAACAGGTGTAGGAGCTGCTATAGCAGCAGGTAATCAAGCTCTAAAAGGAATTTGAGCTCTCTTAGTTATAGCACCTAAAATAATAAACCCAGTAACTATTTTTATACAAAAATCATTTTTTATTAACTCTAAGTAAAAAATATAATTTCATCTACCATAATTTATTATTCAAGCAATTACTATTAATAGTATTACATCCCCAACTCGATTTCTTAAAACTGTTAATATCCCAGCATTATAAGATTTAACATTTTGATAATAAATAACTAAAGCATAAGAAACTAAACCTAATCCATCCCATCCTAAAAAAATTCTAATTATATTTGGTCTAATAATTAATAATATTATAGAAAAAATAAATATCAAAACTAAAATAATAAAACGATTTAAATTTAATTCAGAACTTATATAACTTTTTCTATAATAAATTACAACAGAAGAAATTAATAAAACAAATATTATAAATAATAAAGACATTCAATCAATTAAAATAGAAAATACAATATTTATTGAATTAAAAGAAATAATTTCTCATTCTAAAAATATTACTATATTATTTATTAAAAAATATATCATAAAAATAAAATTTATTAATATAAAAAAAAATAAAAAAAAAAATCTAATAAAACAGATTGAAATATTATTCTTAATAACTTAAAATGAAATTTATCCACATTTTTGACTCCACAAATCAATATTTTATTTAAATTATTTAAGTAAAATCAAATCATAACATAATCAAATTTTAAAACAAAAATATTTAAAGGAAATCAATGTAAAAATAATAATAAATATTCTCGAGATACCCCTATATAAAATCTATATAATCTTATATTATATTCTCCATGTTGAGAATAAGAATAAAGATATAAACTATACCCAGCTCTAAAAAATGAAATTAATATTAAAGTTAATATTGTTAATCAAGATCAACTAATTAATCTATTAATTAATTCAACTTCCCCCAAAAAATTTATTGTTGGAGGAGCTGCTATATTTGCAATTATTAATAAAAATCATCACAAACTTATAGAAGGTATAAAATTTATTATACCCTTATTTATAAATAATCTTCGTCTACCTAATCGCTCATAATTAATATTAGAAAGACAAAATATTCCTGAAGAACATAAACCATGTCCAATTATTAAAACATAAGAACCTAAAAATCCTCAATAATTAATAGTTATAATCCCCCCAATTACTATTCCTATATGCGCAACAGAAGAATAGGCAATCAAAGATTTTATATCTACTTGACAAAAACATTTTAATCTAATATAAAACCCTCCTAATAATCTAATAACAATTCACATTATACCAATATTTATAATTAAATTTTGGAATAAAATTACAACTCGTAATAACCCATACCCCCCTAATTTTAATATAATACCAGCTAAAATTATTGAACCAGAAATAGGTGCTTCAACATGTGCCTTTGGTAATCATAAATGAACAAAATATATTGGTATTTTAACTAAAAAAGCTAATACTATTGAAAAATATAAAATTAAAGAATTTCTCGAATAAAATTTATATATATATATTATTATTCTATTAATTTCATTAAAAATAAAAAATATCCCTAATAATAAAGGTAAAGAGACAAATAAAGTATAAAATAATAAATATAAACCTGCTTGAATACGTTCAGGTTGATACCCTCACCCCATAATTAAAATTAAAGTAGGAATTAAACTCCCCTCAAAAAATAAATAAAATATTAAAATATTTATTCTTCTAAAAGTTAAATATAGTATAATTAAAAGTAATATAATATTTAATAAAAATAAATTTCAATAATAATTTCTTTTATACAAATTTTCTCTAGCTATAATTATTAAAGAACAAATTCAAATTCTTAATATAATTAAACCAAATGAAATTATATCACAACCTAATATATAAGATAAATTACTAAAATTTATAATATTTATAGATAAATTTATAAATAAAAACATAAAAAAAAATAATATTATCTGAACCAATCAAAATATATTTTTTAAAAAACATAAAGGTATTATAAAAATTATTATTATTAAAAATTTTATCATAATAAATTATAACTCTGAAAATAATCATTTCCATGAGTTCGAATTATAGAAACTAAAATTGATAAACCTAAAGCCCCCTCACAAACTGAAAAAACTAAAAATACTATTAATATATATATATCATAATTTATTACTAATAAATATATAACTATTAATAAATAAATTCTCAATACAATAAATTCAAGTCTTAATAAAACAATTAATAAATGTTTATGCTTTCTCACAAAAATTATATTACCAAAAAAAAATATAACTAAAATTAAAAATTTTATCATTTGTGTTTTTATAGTTTAAAAAAAACATTGGTCTTGTAAATCAAAAATAATAATATTTATTTAAAAACTTCAAAGAAAAGAATTTATCTCATCAATAATCTCCAAAATTATTATTTTTATTAAACTATTCTTTGATATTATAAAATTAATTATTTCTTTATTTATAATCTTTTTTTCTTCAATTATATTTTTTATTAATCATCCATTAGCTATAGGTTTATTAATTTTATTACAAACTATATTATTGTCATTATTTATCGGATTATTTACCAGAACTTATTGATTCTCTTATATTCTTTTTTTAATTTTCTTAGGGGGTTTATTAGTTTTATTTATTTATATTTCTAGAATTGCTTCTAATGAATTAATTATTTTTTCTTTAAAAATAAAATTAAGTATTTTAAGAATAATATTTTTAATTTTTATATTTTCAATCTTTAATTATAAAAATTTAAATTTACTTAATTTATTTAATAACAATGTGATAGAAAAATTTTTTCACTCTTTTTTATTTTTCCAAGAAACTAAAATTAATTTATCTAAATTATATAATAATCAAACATTTTTTATTACTATAATATTAATTATTTATTTATTTATTACCCTAATTGCCGTAATTAAAATTACTAATATTTTTTTTGGGCCTTTACGATCTTTCAACTAATGATAAATAAATTTTTACCTATTCGAAAATCACATCCTTTATTAAAAATTGCTAATAATTCTCTTGTAGATTTACCTACACCAGCTAATATTTCTTCTCTATGAAATTTTGGTTCATTATTAGCTTTATGTTTAATTGTTCAAATTGTAACAGGATTATTTTTAACTATATATTATTGTGCAAATATTGAATTAGCTTTTTATAGTGTTAATTATATTATACGAAATGTTAATTACGGGTGACTAATTCGAACATTACATGCTAATGGTGCTTCTTTTTTCTTCATTTGTATTTATATCCATATTGGACGAGGAATTTATTATGAATCATTTAATTTTTTATACACATGAATAGTAGGTATTGTAATTTTATTTTTATTAATAATAACAGCTTTTATAGGATATGTTTTACCTTGAGGTCAAATATCTTTTTGAGGAGCAACTGTTATTACTAACTTATTATCAGCTATTCCTTATTTAGGAACTTCTTTAGTTAATTGAATTTGAGGAGGATTTGCTGTTGATAACCCAACATTAACTCGATTTTACACCTTTCATTTTTTACTACCATTTATTATTTTAGCAATAACTATAATTCATTTATTATTCCTTCATCAAACCGGGTCAAATAACCCTTTAGGAATCAATAGAAACTTAGATAAAATCCCTTTTCATCCTTATTTTACTTTTAAGGATTTGATTGGATTTATTATTTTATTATTTATTTTAATTTGTTTAACACTTACAAATCCTTATATATTAGGTGACCCAGATAATTTTATTCCAGCTAACCCTTTAGTAACACCAATTCATATTCAACCAGAATGATATTTTTTATTCGCATATGCTATTTTACGATCAATTCCTAATAAATTAGGGGGAGTAATTGCTTTAATTATATCTATTTTAATTTTAGTTATCCTCCCTTTTACATTTAATAAAAAAATTCAAGGTATTCAATTTTACCCTATTAATCAAATAATTTTTTGATCAATAGTTACTACTGTTATTTTATTAACTTGAATTGGAGCTCGCCCAGTTGAAGTCCCTTTTATTATTACAGGTCAAATTTTAACAGTAATTTATTTTTCTTATTATATTATTAACCCTATTATTAATAAAATTTGAGATAAAATAATTTTTAATAATTAATTAATGAGCTTGATATAAGCATTTGTTTTGAAAACTTAAGAAAGAATAATTTATTCTATTAATTTATACTAAAAAAATTATTTAAAACATTAATATCTTTAAGCCAATATAAAATATTAAAATATTTAAAGAAATAGGTAAATAAATCTTTCAACATAAATATATTAGCTTATCATAACGATAACGAGGTAAAGTCCCCCGTACTCAAATAAATATAAATGATACAAAACTTAATTTTAAATAAAATAATAATCTTAAATTATAACCACCTATGTATAATAAAACAAACATTATTCTTATAAATAAAATTCTCGAATATTCTGCTAAAAAAATTAAAGCAAATCCTCCTCTTCTATATTCAATATTAAATCCAGATACTAATTCTCTTTCACCCTCTGCAAAATCAAAAGGTGTTCGATTAGTTTCAGCTAATATAGAAGAAAATATACACATTCTTAAAGGAAATATCATTAATAAAAATCAAATATTATTTTGATAAATATTCAACTTAATCAAATTAAAATCTATAATTAAAATTAAACTTGAACATAAAATTAAAGCTATTCTAACTTCATAAGAAATAGTTTGAGCTAAAGCTCGTAATGCACCTAATATCGCATAATTAGAATTAGAAGATCACCCTGCAATTAATAAAACATAAACTCCTACTCTTGTACAACAAAAAAAAAATAAAATTCCTAAATTAAAAGAAATTATATTAAAATAATAAGGAATTAATATTCAAATAACTAAAGACATAAAAAATCCTAAAACTGGGGAAAAATAATAATAAAAATAATTTGAATAATTTAAATATACTTGTTCCTTAGTAAATAACTTAATACCATCAGAAAAAGGCTGCAATAACCCTAAAAATCCTATTTTATTAGGCCCTTTACGAATTTGAATATAACCTAATACTTTCCGTTCTAATAAAGTTAAAAAAGCTACTCCAATCAATACCCCAATAAATAAAATTAATATACCTAAAATAACATTTAATTTATCTAAAAAATACATTTACTATCTATATAATAAATTATACATTCATGACTTCTAAAACCATTACATTTTTCTGCCAAAATAGTAAACTATTTTATTAGAATTCTTATTTAAATTAAATTATTTAAAATAATTGATCCTTTCGTACTAAATTATTTTATGTTTATAAAGATAGAAACCAACCTGGCTTACACCGGTTTGAACTCAGATCATGTAAGATTTTAATGATCGAACAGATCAAAATTTTAAACTTTTGCATTTAAATTTTATCTTAATCCAACATCGAGGTCGCAAACTTTAATTTTTATTTGAACTAAAAAAAAAAATTACGCTGTTATCCCTAAGGTAATTTATTCTTGTAATCATAAATTATGGATCATATATTCATATATCAATGTAATTTTTTTAAAAAAAGTTTTTTTAATTTTTCTATCACCCCAATAAAATATTTATTAATAATTTAATTTAAATTTTTATATAAAATTAAATTAACAATAAATATAAAACTCTATAGGGTCTTCTCGTCTTTTATAAATATTTTAGCTTTTTAACTAAAAAATTAAATTCTATTTTTAATAAAGAGACAGCTTATATTTCATCAAATCATTCATACAAGTCTTCAATTAAAAGACTATTGATTATGCTACCTTTGTACAGTCAATATACTGCAGCCCTTTAAATTTATTCAGTGGGCAGATTAGACTTTAAATTATTTTCAAAAAGACATGTTTTTGATAAACAAGTGAATATAAATTTTTGCCGAATTCCTTTTTATTAATTTTTTTTTATTTTATTATTTTTACATAAATATACTAATTTAATCATTATTTCTAATTTTATTACATTAAAAATTATTTTTTTATAAAAAATTAAATAAATTTTTAAATTTTAAATCAAATGAAATTATTTATAAAAAACTATAATTTATAAAAAATATAAATTTTAAAAATTTCATTTATTTATAATTAATTCATTATAAAATTTTAATTTAAAGCTTATCCCCTAAAATATTTAATTAAATTTTGTTTTTATTATAATAATTAATAAAAACTATTAAAATTAATTTAAAATTAAATTTTTTTCTAAAAAAATTAGATATATTTAAAAACGAATAACATTTCATTTCAAACTAATTATTAAAAATAATTATACCACATTAACTTTATTAATTAATTAACTCTTTTAAATTCGAAATATTTTCACTTAAAAAAATTTTTTAATAAACTCTGATACACAAGATACATTAAATTAAAATTACTTTTAATTAAATTTATTTTCAAAATTTTTCAAAATTCTTTCACAATACTATTTCATTATAAATAAATCAATTTTTTCTATTAAAAATACTTTAACCCCCATTAAATATTTTTTATTAGAAATCTTTTCATTATTTTTTTTTATTATTAATTTTTCCCCCTCAAATTAATTATTAATTAATAATTTCTTTTCAATGTAAATGAAATACTTTTACAAGCTCTAATTTGTTCTTTCTAGGAACACTTTCCAGTACCCCTACTTTGTTACGACTTATTCCAATTTTTAAATGAAAGTGACGGGCAATATGTACATATTTCAATTTTTAATCATTTTAATAAATTAAATAAAATTACATTTAAATCCAATTTCAAATAATTCTTTCAAACTTATTATTCATTTATATAATTATATTGTAATCCATCTTAAATTTAATTATTATCTACATCTTGATCTGAATTAATTTTAAATTTAAATTTTAAAATATTATTTTTATTAAAAAATATTTTTTTAACAACGATATATAAAATTATAAATTAAATATGATTATTCGTGGATTATCAATTACTAGACAGATTCCTCTAAATGAACTAAAATACCGCCAAATTATTTAAGTTTTAATAAATAATTATTTACTATTTTAGTAATTAAAATTAATTTTTTATAATAGGGTATCTAATCCTAGTTTAATATCAAAATTTTTAAACTCATAAATAAAATTTAAATTTTTATAAAATTAAAATTTCACTTAATAATTTTAAATTTCAATTAAATAATTTATATTATTTATTTTTACTAATAAAATTTATTTAAATTTTTGTATAACCGCAACTGCTGGCACAAAATTTGTTATTTAATATTTGTATTACTAAATCTTAATTTCTTAAATTTTTAATATTAATTACTGCAAAATTTATTATCATATTTTTAAAATATAATAAAACTAACACTAAAATTTACATATAAATTAAACTTAAAATAAAATTCATAAATCATAAATATTTATCTATTAATAAAAAATATAACATAGATTTTTTTTTTTTTTTTTTTTATGTTAAAAATTTAATATAAATTATTAAATTTTTAATACTTCTCTTTTTTTTTTCCTAATAATATTTATATTAAAAATATATTTCATTATAAGCAATTATTAAACCATTTAAATAAAAAAAAATTTATAAATTTAATATTAATTTTTCAAAATAATTATTAAATAAAAATTATTTATATTATAATATATATATATATAAATATAAATTAATATTAATAAATTAAATATTTAATATATATATATATATATAAATAAATGTTTTACTAATAATTTTTTTTTACTCCAATCCCATAAATTTTGCATATAAAAAAAAAAAAAAAA